TATAGAATATAAAAGGGTAATAGAAGTTGCTCTTCTTTGAATCGAGTTGGCCCGAAATCAAATTAAAATAAATAAATAAAAGAAAAATCAAATGAAAATATTCAATAATTTGAAATTTTTTGAAAAAGTCAAGGTTTTCTTTTTTTTTTTTTAGTGTCCGTCTATAATGACTGATGAATCAAGAACTTTCAATTGGAACTAAACGAATTCTTTAAATTCGTTTTTCTTACCGTCGTATCTGGATTGAGACTTAGGTAAATGTTTTATTTATATATGTAGTAAAAGAACATATCTAATTTAGCTCTTTCATGCCTATTCTAACTAGTTATTTTGGTTTTTTACTGGCTGCTTCAACTATAACCCCAGCTCTATTTATTGGTTTGAACAAGATACGACTTATTTGAAATGAATGAAACAATTTACAAAAATCAAAATCAAAACCTCTCAGAATATTTCATTTCAGGTATTCTATGGTTCCTTCCCGCCAATTGCCAATTCCTGGTCATTGAGATTCACGGGTAATTAAGATTAATATTTAGGGATAGATCTTACCTCTCTTTTTATTCCCTAAAACAAATCGAAATGATTGAAGTTTTTCTATTTGGAATCGTCTTAGGTCTAATTCCTATTACTTTAACAGGATTATTTGTAACTGCATATTTACAATACAGGCGCGGTGATCAGTTGGACCTTTGATTGAGTAACATCTCTTTTTTTGATTGACCTCCTCCTTGTAGGAGGTCAAATTTAAGTTTCAATTCTACTTTGTTTTGTTAAGTTATTTCGTTGTAATTCGACATAACATAAACGGAATCACGCTCTGTAGGATTTGAACCTACGACATCGGGTTTTGGAGACCCGCGTTCTACCGAACTGAACTAAGAGCGCTTTCTTATATCCTATAACAGTAGATACGATTGTAAAGAAGTAAAGAAAAGGATTTTTTTACCTCCTCGCGTGTATTGTGTACATATAGTATGTAAAAAGAAAAGATTATGTCCAAATTTTCCCGATCTTACTCAATGAATCCCTCGTAACTGTCCATAGGAGAAATAATAGGTAGGGATGACAGGATTTGAACCCGTGACATTTTGTACCCAAAACAAACGCGCTACCAAGCTGCGCTACATCCCTTTTCAAAATTGTTGTACAGTGTCATTGTATAAAATCCATGTCTTGTTTTCCACATCCTTCTTTTTTGCTCTACCTATATAGATAGGTAGAGAATGTTCTTGTCATTCTTTTTTTTAGGGGGCGGCAAAATTTCATCTGCTGGGTCATTGTACATATGCATTTTAGTTAGTAATTCCTAATTCGAATTTCATTTCGAGCAAAAACAAATGATCTTGAACTAAAAGATCGGGTTATCTATGATCTATGTATTAGAATATCGAACTAGGACTATATATGTATTACAATATACAATACAAATAAAGAATTAAAATAAATAAGAAAAAAAATAGAAAATAAAAGAATAAGGAGGATTTTCAATGCGAGATATAAAAACATATCTCTCAACGGCACCTGTGCTAACCACTCTATGGTTTGGGTCTTTAGCAGGTCTATTGATAGAAATTAATCGTTTATTTCCAGATGCCTTGTCATTCCCCTTTTTTTAATCCTGATTGAATTCTTGTATTGATCTGTGAAGAAATGAAGAAGATTTGAATACAATTCTACGTAACATGGCTCCTATTTTGCTCCCTTTTTCTTTCCTATCCTAAAAAAAAAGAAAGAAAAAGTGTATCGAACCTCAGTCAAAATACAGTGAATCTACGATAGAATTTGGGGGAAAAGAAATGGAAATGTGGATCCAGTCTAGGGGCGGTTCCACGAGATTCTAACATAGAAAGAAGAAAATACTGAGATTAGGATAGGAATAATTACTAGTTAGAAAAAATTGTATTAATTAATTATTACGATATTCTTAATATTCTTCTATTAATGAATATGACTCTCTTTCTTTATAGTTTCTTTCTTTATAGTTATAGTAATTATATTTTAGATTATAGTACTTCGAAGTCATTCGAATTCTAATAATTCGAAAAATAAAATAAAATAAGGAGAGTTCTAAAGTGAAGTCGATCCAAAAGGAAAAGGAGGTTCATGGCCAAGGGTAAAGATATCAGAATTATAGTGATTTTGGAATGTACCTGTTGTGTTCGAAAGGGTGTCAATAAAGAATCGCCGGGCATTTCTAGATATATTACTCAAAAGAATCGACACAATACACCCAATCGATTAGAATTTAGAAAATTTTGTCGCTATTGTCAAAAGTATACGATTCATGGGGAAATAAAGAAATAGATGGAACAGAATGCGTGTGTGATTTTTCCAAGTAGCGGGAAGAGTAAGAACTTTACATCTTAACATATATAATACAAACCAAATCCTATTTTGGTCGAATCTTAAATGAATAAGAAAAAAATAGAATTCTATTTTAGAGATTATTTTAGATATAAGGAATAAACAAACAAGGAATAAGCAAACCATGGATAAATCCAAACAACCTTTTCGTAAATCCAAGCGATCTTTTCGTAGGCGTTTACCCCCAATTGGATCGGGGGATCGAATCGATTATAGAAACATGAGTTTAATTAGTCGATTTCTTAGTGAACAAGGAAAAATCTTATCTAGACGGACGAATAGGTTGACCTTGAAACAACAACGATTAATTACTATTGCTATAAAACAAGCTCGTATTTTATCTTCGTTACCTTTTCGTAATAATGAGAAACAATTGGAGAGAGTGGAGTCGATCCCTAGAACTACTGGTCCTAGAACCAAAAATAAATAGATATACTCCTCAAAACTCCAATCGGAACTCAAGCTCATATTAATGTTTTGCTCAAAAAAACTAGAATCCAGATTTGATTCTTGTATTCTAAAAAAGGAAAAATGGGGAAGAAATATTTTTTCTTGAAAGATGTTCGTTTATTCCTACTACTCAAATCTTAATTTCTTTTTCTTCTATCTTCCCGGAGTCCATTCTCCGGGAAATCCTGTTTCAATCATTCTTGTTTCCTGTATAATAGATTCTATTAAGATTCTTTTATTCCTTTATTTGATTTGTATTTTATTTTTGATTGATGATTTTATTTGAAATAATATCAAAACAATTCTTATTTGATAGGGCTATTTGCGCAAGTATTTTACGATTCAGAAGCAATTGTCTCTTGTACAGATTGTGGATGAATAGGCTATAACTATAGAATAGTCTATCCTCACGAGTTACCGCATTTATCCGAGTGATCCACAAACGACGAAAATCTCTTTTTTTCCTGCTCCTATCTCGATGAGAGGAAACCAAAGCTCTCATTCTTTGTTGAGTAGTCGTTCGAGTAAGTCTTGAATGAGCCCCTATAAAGGTTGATGCAAATAAACGAATCTTTTTTCGACGTCTCCGAGCTGTATATCCTCGTTTAACTCTGGTCATTGAATCAAATGAAACTTTCTTGAATAACTAATTGATTTCTCTTCTTTCAGTCATCCTTTTCCTCCGGTCGATTAATAACAAAACGGATTCTTCCGATATATAAAATATAAATCCCAATGGCTTTTGCGACTATGACCTTCCCGACCACGATTTTTTCTTTCTTCAAGGTATCTCGCCTGGAAATAAGAAATTCGACTGCTACTAAATAAAAAAGAATAGTGGGTTCCCTCGTTTCTATGGCAACTTCTGAAACGGTGAGGTCCTCTCTATACACCGGAGCCTCTTCTTTCATTTCATCAAATTTTATTGTGAACTTGTATAGTTCACACTCTTTGGCTCTACCCATCCATTTTTCAATTAGAATTCTTTTTTAAATTATAATTCTAAAGTAATAGTCCTTTTCACAAAAAAGCTATCCATACAGTGACGGCATTTAATTCTGAAAGTTGGCTAGGTAGCTGACCCTGTTAGTCCGTTTTTTCAAGAATAGGAGCATAACCTTTTTCCTCCGCTTAATGGATAACTATTTGTTACCAATGGAGAATTCCTTCTCATCTCAAACAGAGTGATTGGATTTGCACCAATAGAAACCATAAATTCATAACATAATTAGGTATATTATAGATCTTCATTTTTAGATAATAGTCAATGAAATGGCCGTCTTCCACTCTATCTATCCTAATTCATTGGTAGTGGTCGTTGATACTGGAAACATTTCTTCAAACTCATGATCTGAACTGAACGAGTCGCACATACACCCTAGTACATGTTCCTCGACGCTGAGGACATCCTCGAAGAGCGGGAGATTTCGTGACATTTCTTATTGGCTGTCTTGCGTTTCTAATAAGTTGTTTAATGGTTGGCATGGCGTGTCTATAGAATCTCATTCTAGATAGAATAGAGCGGGTTGGCTTAGATCGATCTTAACCTGATGGTTGATGATTATGAATGATTTCTATTCACACGGAAAATTCGAATTTCTCAATGGATTTCGTATATTTATAAGGAATCCCCAATATTTTCATTTTCGACCGCTACAAGATCAACGATGCCATGAGCTTGGGCTTCTGTTGCTGACATAAAAACATCCCTTTCCATATCTTCGGATATAACCCATAAAGGGTTGCCCGTTCTTTGTACATAAACTTTTGTGAGAGTTTCGCGAAGCTTCAATAGTTCTTCTGCTTCCAGGATAAATTCCCCTGCTTGTGCCTCGTAAAAAGAACTAGCAGGTTGGTGAATCATAACCCTGATGATATTTCATGAACGGTTCTTCTATCTATATATCGCACGATTGGGTTAAAGTAAGGGGGAATCAAAATAACAATAAAAAATAGAATTAAACAACCGTACGGGCATCTTTTGTACATTGCATACGGCTCTGCAATGGAATTGATTTTTTCGATAGAAGAAATTCTATCGAAAAGAATAAATAGAACCCATCCGATCCAAATCGTTAAATGATCCATTTACCACCCTTCCTTTCGTAGTAGTAAAAAAGATACTATGATGGTTCTGTTGCTTTATATATTTATCTCGTTTGTGGTTTAGCAATCCCAAAGTT